TAAGGCTTGGCGGATCTTATTACTACAGAGTCAACTTGAACAATTATAACTTGACCCGATTTTAGGTGTGGCCCGCTTTTGTCCATACATACATTTTCACAAATGAACTGCCCCAGGCTAACTATTCGGAATGTTTCTTCACAATAATTATGAAGATAATAATGATGATAATCATTATGCAGAAAATACCAATTCAAATTGAATGGATTCAAAACGTTGTTACTGCATGGTTCGGGATTCACAATTCTCCCATTTTCGTCTATTAAATAATATTTAAGGACTTGAAAAGTCTGTTTTAAAGTGTCAAGTTTCAAATATTTAGTTACCGAGATCTGATTATAAGTTATTAAATGGTAAAATGAATAAAAATTCGCAATTTGAAAGACTGTTCCTAAAGGACCCAACGAATTTCTAATTGGACTTTTAAGATCTCTTTTAATTGATTCTTTTATTCCATTGTGATATTGTACATCGTTGAATGAATCCATTCGAAAACAATTACAATTAGATGAGGACAAAATTATCAAAGATTGACATTCCTTATTTCTATTTAACAGTGTACTAATAGTTCCTTTATTTTGTTTAAGTGATTGTTTAATCCTTGACTTGGAATAAATGGAATAAAATGGATTAATATTGGTACGATCTGACCCATTATCAGAGATCAACCCTGAACCTGATGGATCATTCCTTTTTCTGCTGATATATGAAATAGGGGATTTCGCTAAGTTGATTCTTAGAAACTCATGAATCAAACCATTTGTACTCACTTCAACAAAAGAAACGTGGGCCTCTTCAATAGAAGAACTTTTTTTATCTTGGTCCCAATTTAAGACTAAACAAGTACGCACTAATTGAATATTTGTGTCAGAAATTCCCCGAATTGGTTTACCATTTCCGTAAAGAATATAATTAACAATTCGAAGTTTCAGATCATCCTTTTCCTGCAACAGATCCTGGGGAAAAAGTTTTTCTAAATTTATACCGTCCACTATTTCATATAATATTACAGGTCGAACCAAAACAAAAAACTTTTTCTTGGTAGGTGTGATCCGTTGGACATAGATCCAATTTTTCACTTTTTTTGATTCTTTAGAATTTGTTTTTACTGTTTCTGGTGGTATCAAGATACCGCTGTGACGGGATATCTTATCTGTCTCTCCCGGAAAATGGATATCTCCAGAAAAAATTTGAAGTTCAATTTTTTTTTTTTTTCTCTCCACTCGGACCAATCCGCCTACTCTACTTCTTGTATTTAAAGTGATTTGTGTATCTACTCCAATGATACTATTATTCCGTACCATTAGTAAGGAGGATTCGGGTAAAATATACACTTCCTCGGGAATGAAAAAAAAGCAATCCACCTTCGTTTGGTATTTTGGCTTAAATTCTTTGACTCCTCGATACTCAATCAAATCCTCTTTTTTGACGATTGAATGTACTCCTATAGCCCCATATTTAGTAATTCCGTAACTGTTTCTTCGGTATTGGGGGTCATCGAAAAAAGCAAAAATACTATTTTTACGGAAAATACCTTTTATTGGTATTTCAATCGAGATACCAGAACGCGGCATTAGTTCTTTCTCTCGTTCTTGAATTGATTGGAATGGGATGATGAATCTATTTCTTCGCCTTTTTGCCAATAAATTCGAATTTTCGTGAAGCATAGCAGGATATATGAGATTACAATGAACAGTACATATAGTTCGGTTAAGTTCTGAATAATCAAGGTTCCTGCTTTCTTTTTTACCCAAAAGTTGTGAACTAAAGAATTTGTCTTTAACTCGATCATTATTTACCGAAGAGTTCGAAATATATCCTTTTTTGCTAGAAAGAGAATGAACGTTTATTTGATCTTGATCCTTGTGTAGCGAAAAGGAGACTCTGCGGTATCTGCACAAACTTCCTGATAATATCCATAAATGGCTTGTTTTTGGTAAGAGATGGACATTACTATATGTAAATTCAGGTGCATGATAGACATCAGTACTCCAGTGCATTTCCCCTTCTGAGTCGGAATAAATATGTTTTCGAACCCTCTCTTTCAAATTCAAAGTGTATGTTCCCGCGCGAATTTCAGCAATAACTTGTTCTGATTCCACATATTGATCATTTTGAACTAAAAGCAAACTCTTTGGCGGAATAGTCACATTATGTATAATATCTTGACTCTCAATAGTTACATACAAATCTATATAACATAGAAAAGCCGGATGCCCGTGACGTGTACGTGTGGGATGAACCAAATCCTCATTAAATTGAATTTTTCCGTTAGAGGGGGCTCGTACGTGTTCTGCAATACCCCCCGTAAATACTCCACCGGTATGAAACGTTCTTAATGTTAGTTGAGTACCAGGCTCTCCAATAGATTGACCCGCAATAATACCTACGGCTTCCCCCAATTCAACCAGATCGCCATGAGTAGGACTCCGACCATAACATAATCGACAGATCCAAGACGTACTCCTACAAGTAAAAGGAGTTCGAATATATATTGGTT